TTTTTTTCTTAAAAAAAAAAAAAAAAATAATGTGCCTACAGTAAAAGGACTAATCCGTTATTTCTTTCATCGCTCCAAACATGCCAATATTGGCACTAATGGTACGTAAATGTAACTCCTTGTTCAAACAACTATTCAGAGTTCCGAGCGCTCCTTGTAAAGCTTGTTGGAAAACCCGTTGTCGGACTTGATTAATTGCTCTTTGTTGTTCAAAATGAATGGTTTCATTTTTGTAATTTTCTAATTGATCCAAAGTCTTATAAGTTGAATTAATCAAATTGAATTTTTCTCGTTCTATCTCAGAGTATCCATTCACTCGAAACTGATCTGCTTCTATTTCTATTTTTCGTAACCGGGCCCGGGCTTTTTCCAGCCGTTCAATGGCCCCTCTCTGCAGTTCTTCTGAATTTCGAATACTATTCAAAATCCTCAGTTTGCGATTATCTAATAAATCACTTAATGAAAGTAGATTATCTTTCCATTCATCTCAAAACTTCGATGATCCCTTCCCGAACCAAACATGAATTTTTCGATTCATTTGGCTCTCCCACTCAATTACGTCAACTACTTATGTATGGGGGGGGTTCCCATATCTTTTTTTAATGTAATGAGCCTATCCTCTCCCTCTCTTCTCTATTCATATTCCAAAATGAATCTTGCGACTGATCCCTAATCCAAGAACAGAATATTCGGAGGACTCTTCTGACCAAATCAAAATATATAATTGTCAGCAAAGTTGTTTCTTTTTTTCTTCAAATCCAAAGAATTCTTCTTACTTTATATGGAGGTCATCGATTCAGCATAAATAAGGGTTGGTTGAAATACCTATTTTTCCAATATTTTCCAATAAAATTTCCAATACCAATAAAAGGCTCAAATCTTTTTATCAACATGAGTGTTTTATATCGAAAAAAAAAAAAAGTCCAATAATTATTATTAATTATTCATTTATTAATTATTCATTTTGAAAACATTTCTATTCTATAGTAAAACATAGTAGTAGAAAGAGTACCGTGCTGTGTCTGGACTTCAAACTTTAGCTTTAACCATGTTAATGGTCCCACATTATTGGTTTGGTTGATAGAGAATCAAAATAGATTTACCAACAAATCACGAAATGCTATGGTTCTTAAATATGATTTGAAATTTATTCAGAAGTAATTCGCGGAATCATGCACCCTTTTCCCTTTGGTCCTAGTTATAACGAAAAAAAGTGCAGCTGGTTGGGTCCAGCCTATTCTTGAAATAAACAACTCGCACACACTCCCTTTCCAAAAAAGATCAATACACCAAGCACTACACTTAGATTTATTGGATTTGTTGCTAAAATATCGGTATTAAGCCCGAAACTCCCGGCGAATGGCCAGTTAACCAAAGAAACGAAAGAATCGGTTACATTTTTCATATGATCTCCTCTTTTAGATAGACTAAAAAAAAAAAATGAACTGCGTTCTTTTTTTTTTTCTACGTAATATATATTTATTTAATTTATTTGTTTTTTTAGTAATTTACCTATTTCGAAACAGGGTCAAAAATTCGATTTCGAAATCCTTTCTTTGAATTGGCAATTGGGGATTCCCGATAAGAGGGATACTTATTAGTATTAGGGGCCGGGACTCCTGTCAATTGCAAAACCCCTCGTTTGTTGCAGCATCACTTAAAAAGAGGGTTTCCTTTAGACTAAGAAAGGGAAAGAAAAAGGCGAACTGGTATGCCTATCCTAATTCCCCATCCTCAAATCAGTCCTTCCAATTGGAGGAGTTAAATCTTGATAGAATTCAAAAAAGCCAGAAACACAGATATAATAAATAAGAGAAAAAAAAATAAGTAAATTGCCCTTCCTATTTCTAGGATTAAACAAAAGGATTCGCAAATAAAAGTGCTAATGCTACAACCAGCCCATAAATTGTTAAAGCTTCCATAAAAGCCAGACTAAGCAATAAAGTACCTCGTATTTTTCCCTCCGCCTCGGGCTGTCTCGCGATCCCTTCTACTGCCTGGCCCGCAGCAGTACCTTGACCAACTCCAGGTCCAATAGAAGCAAGCCCAACAGCCAACCCAGCAGCAATAACGGAAGCGGCAGAAATCAGTGGATTCATGATAAGTCCCTCGCACTAAAATAAAGAAAAACTAAAGAAATCGTTAATGATACAATCGTCCAATAAATTATGACTTAATTATTCCGTCACTAGGATTCGCCCAGCCGAAGTAACTAAGAACTCCCAATTGGCGTAATAATAATATTATTATTGAACCATCAAAACTTTTTAGATATCTCTTTTTTAGTTTCGATCCACAGGCACAACACAGGATTTTTGTAAATCCATACGACTTTTGTTCTTCCATTTCTTTTTTCGGAACCCTTTTTTGAATTCTTCGTTCGTTTTCTTTCTTTCATCTCTTTATTTTTATTGATTCAATTCCCAGTCAAAGCATCAAAGCAAAGACGAAATCGAACAATTTCTATTAGAATCCCTATCGAAATTCACAATAATCACAAGAGTAGGGTGGATTAGATATATCTTTAGTTCATATATAACTAGCAATATCTAATATCCCATATACATGTCTTTCTTACAGAACGTAAACCAACTATTAATATCTTAGACTCCAAGTATTCGTATCTTAAAGTCAATCGTATTCTCGAACCCCTTTTAAAATTCAAAAAATACACAAGAGTTGGCATTTGATTCCATATACCTAATTATGTACCCCTCGCCGAATCACCCCGTTTTTTATAAATCTCTTTTTTTTTTTTCTATTCCTTTTCGTTATCATTATCCACCAGGCTACAATCGAAATAGACGAATTCATTGGGGCGAATCATTGCATAGAACTAAATATCAGTATTTGATTGAGGTACGGCCATGCAATTTATTATATTAATATTCTCTTTTGGTCAATCGTTGAATTGAAGAATTGACTAAAATCAACTAAAAGGGGAATCATTTTATAAAGCATCTTTCTTTTCTTTTTTTTTAATCACCCGCCTGTGATACTATAAGAATTTTTATTCAACTTATCACTCTTGGTATTTGCTATTCGAATTGAATGAACAAAAATGAACAAAACAATATAAAGAAAATATTAATTGGCGGGGAGAGGGGGGGATGATATAATAAGGCCAAAGAGGAATTTGAGGAAAAAGATCCTTTAGATCTCTTTCCTACAATTCCCCAATATCGTAATTTTTTTTCTACGACTCTTGATCGTATATGCGGTATTTGTAGATTTATGTTTGGATATGTATTTTTCCTAAGTAGAAGTATAAGTAGATTATCTTGAGTTACGCATCCATTGCCTTTGTTCTAAGCTACAAAAAAAGACTATTTCGAAAACGAGTCAATGATGTCCCTCCATAGATTCGCCTATATAAGCCGCAGCTAAAGTTGCAAAAATAAGAGCTTGAATACCGCTTGTAAATAATCCAAGGAACATGACGGGTATAGGAACCACTAAAGGTACTAAAGAAACAAGAACAACAACTACTAATTCATCGGCTAATATATTCCCAAAAAGTCGAAAACTAAGTGATAGAGGTTTTGTGAAATCTTCTAAAATGTTAATGGGTAAAAGAATTGGAGTCGGTTGAATGTATTTACTGAAATAGCCTAATCCCTTTTTGGAAAGACCCGCATAGAAGTATGCTATTGACGTGAGCAAAGCTAAAGCAACGGTAGTATTTATATCATTCGTGGGTGCGGCTAACTCCCCATGAGGTAACTCTATGATTTTCCAAGGTAAAAGAGCACCTGACCAATTAGAAACAAAAATAAAAAGAAACAGAGTTCCAATAAAGGGAACCCATGGGCCATATTCTTCTCCAATCTGAGTTTTGCTCACGTCTCGAATGAATTCAAGGACATATTCGAAGAAATTTTGAGTGGCAGTCGGAACGGTTTGTGGATTCCGAACGGCTATAAAGGCTGAACCTAATAAGATAGCAATTACAACCCAAGAAGTAATAAGTACTTGGGCATGGACCTGGAACCCACCTATTTGCCAATAGAAATGTTGGCCTACTTCCACACCGGATATATCGTATAACCCCCTTAGTGTATTCATGGAACATGATAGAACATTCATATCGCCCTCTGACCGAAATAGAAATTTAAAAAGAATTATTTTGATTCAACCATCTTCTTTTCGACTTGTCTACTTGAATTGTATATTTTGAATATCTGCTAATTGCATAATATCCACCAGGTTTGTCTCTTTTCTTTTGTGCAATTCAGGAATAGTACCCAATCCATAAATCTATGGAGTTACCAAAATAATTTATTTATCTTATTATTAATCAAGGATTTCGTATATAGCTAGAGCGACCCTCACAAATTGCGAATACTAATTTGTTAAGGATTAATCGGATTGAGGCTATAGCGTCATCGTTTGCTGGAATCGAAATATCTGCGAGATCGGGGTCACAATTTGTATCGATTAAACAAATTGTTGAAATTCCCAAAGTGATACATTCTCGAAGAGCCGTATATTCTTCTTGCTGATCAACGACGATTACAATATCGGGTACCCTCGTCATATATTTAATTCCGCCCAGATACGTTTGCAGACGCGATAATTGTCTCTTCAAAATAGCGGCATCCCTTTTGGGAAGACTGTCGAGTCTCCCCCCTTTTTGTTCCGTTCTCAAATCCCTGAACTTGTGAAGTCGCGTTTCTGTAGTGGACCAATTGGTTAACATACCGCCGAGCCATTTTTGATTAACATAATGGCACCGAGCCCTTATTGCAGCTCGCGCGACTAAATCAGCTGCTTTATTTTTAGTACCAACAATTAAGAATTGTTTTCCCCTACTTGCTGCATCAAAAACTAAATCACAAGCTTCTGATAAAAACCGAGCAGTTCGAGTCAGATTTGTAATATGAATACCTTTATGTTTTGCAGATATATAAGGTGCCATTCTAGGATTCCATTTCCGAGTACCATGACCAAAATGAATTCCTGCTTCCATCATCTCTTCCAAATGGATGTTCCAATACCTTCTTGCCATTTCTCCCCCACTTCCTCTTTTTTTTTTAAGAGACGAGGCGCCCTGAAATAAATAATTGTTCCGAGGGAACCTTCTCTTCTACCAGAGAGTGACCATTGATACACGACCCAGGCCATTCATTACTTTCTATTCATTATTATCCTTCGTTCTATTCATTATTATCTTTCTTTTCGTACCATTAAAAAATCAAATGATCACAAATAGTTAAAAGAATTCGCTCCTAGGACTCATTAAACCCTCTAAGCAATTGTGCTCTGATGTATCATGGAAAGTTGTTGAAATGCACGAGTCAAATAATTCTCTGTGGTGTAAGAAAATATCTCTCATTTCCCCCCCGAATAAATTCCCTTTTTGTCTTTCCAAAAGAATGTTGTTATGCTGCCTTGAACAGTGGACTAATCCTTTGAATCCGGTACCGACTGGTATTATCCCCCCCAGAACAACGTTTTCTTTCAGGCCTTTCAACCAATCGATACGACCTCGGAGAGCAGCTTTTGCTAAAACTCGCGTGGTTTCTTGAAAACTTGCTTCGGATATAAAACTTTGAGTATTCAGAGACGCTCTCGTTATTCCCAATAAGCTAGCTCGATAACAGATCACTTCTTCCAAAGCGCGCCCCATTCGTTCCGCTCGTAACAATCCAATCAGTTCGCCGGGTAAAAAAATATTAGACATTCCATCTTCGGAAACTAAAACTTTTGATGTTATTTGACGTACAATAATTTCTATATGCCTATTATGGATCTGCACCCCCTGCGATCGATAAACCTTTTGGATCTTATTAACCAAAGAGATACGACTTTGCACTATAGTTAGCTCAGCACCAATCAAGAATCCCCAGGGAATCCCAAGAATTCTTGTTATACTCGCGTTCCAACCCTCAACTCTCTTTTCTAGGTTCATCGATATTGAATCAAGCGAACGCACTTCTAACACCTGTTCTACTTTTGGAAGACCCTGCGTTATATCACCAGATCTCGATTTTTCATATATAAATGTAACTAATGTATCCCCTTCGGAAAGGATTGCTCCATAATGCCCATGAACAGTTGCTCCAGGAGTAGCCAAATAAGGCTTAGCTGATCGTATTACTACAGAGTTAACTTGAACAATTAAAACTTGACCGGATTTTAGGTATGGTCCCCTTTTGGTTATACGTACATTTTCACAAAGAAACTGCCCAAGACTAATTATCGGGGACATTTCCTCACAATAATTAGGCTGGAGAAAATACCAATTCAAATTAAATGGATTCAAAAGGATCTTACTATCTGTATCAGGATTATAAATTTCCCCGGTTTCGTCCATTAAATAATATTTAAGTACTTGAAAAGGCTGTTTTAAATTGTCAAGTTTCAAATATTTAGTTACCGAGATATGATTATGAGTTATTAAATAGTAAAATGAATAAAAATTCGCAATTTGAAGGAATGTTCCTAAGGGTCCCAACGAAGTCTTAATTGGAGTTAGCGAATCTTTTTTAATTGGAATTGATTGTTTTATCACATTGTGATATTTTACATCGTTCAATGGACCCATTCGAAAATAATTAGATGATGATAAAATTATCAAAACTTGGCATTCCTTATTTTTATTCAACAACGTACGAATAGTTCCTTGATTTTGTCTAAGCGATTGTTCAACCCCTGCCTTGCCAAACACGGAATAAAACGGATTGCTATTGGTGCGAGCTGAACCATTATCAGAAATTAATCCTGAACCCGACGGATGATCCCTTTTTCTGAGATACGAAATATTGGATTTCACTAAGTTGATTCTTAGGAAATCTCGAATCAGACCATTTGTACGTACTTCAACAAAGGAAGCACAAACCTCTTCGACGGAAGAACTTTTGTTGTCTTGGTCCCAATTCAACACTAAACACGTCCGAACTAATTGAAGACTTGTATCAGAAATTCCCCCAGCGGCTTTGCCCTTCCCATAAAGGACATAATTGACAACTCGAAATTGCATATTATCCTTTTCCCGCAGCGGATCCTGGGGAAAGAGTGTTGCTAAATTTATACCGTTCGCTATTTCATATGTGACTACGGGTCGAACCAAAACAAAAGACTTTTTCTTTGTAGGTGTGATCCGTTGAACATAGATCCACTTTTTCAATTTTTTTGATTCCTTAGTGGCTTCCTTAAGTTTTTTTTTTTCACTTTCTGGCGGTATCAGGATGCCACTGTGTCGGGATATCTTATCTATCTCTCCGGGAAAATGGATATCTCCCGAAAATATTTTTAGTTCAACCCCTCCCCTTTTTCTCTCCATTCGGACCAATCCGCCCACCCGGCTTCGTATATTTAAAGTGATTTGTGTGTCTACTCCAATGATACTATTATTCCGTACCATTAGGTAAGAAGATTCGGGAAAAATATGCACTTCCTCCGGAATGAAAAAAAGGCGATCTATTTTCATTTGGTATTTTGGCTTAATTTTTTTGAGTCCTCGATACTCAATCAAGTCCTCTTTTTTAACGATTGAATGCGCCCCCAGAGCCCCCCATTTAGTAATTCCGGAACTCTTTCTTCTGTATCGAGGATCGTCGAAATAAGCAAGAATACTATTTCTACGGAAAATACCCCTTACGGGTATTTCAATCGAGATACCTGAATGGGGCATTAGCTCTTTCTCTTGCTCTTGAATCGAGTGGAATGGAATAAGAAATCCATTTCTTTGCCTTTTTGCCAATAAATCCGAATTTGCGTGGAGAATTGCAGGATGGATGAGATTACAATGACCAGTACCTATGATTCTATTAAATCCCGAATAATCAGACATCTCAAGAATTCGACCTTTTTTTTTAGCAGAAAAATCAGAACTAAAAAATTTGTGTCCCGTTTGATCATTATTCACTGAGAGCGAGAGGCTCGAAATCTCTCTTCGTTCGACAGAAAGAGAATGAATATTCATTTGATCTTGATCCTTGTGGAGTGAAAAAGAAACTACACTAGATCTGCGTGAACCCCCCGACAATATCCATAAATGGCTTGTTTTTGGCAAGAGGTGGACATTACTATATGTAAATTCGGGTGCATGGTACACATCAGTACTCCAGTGCATTTCTCCCTCTGAATCAGAATAAATATGTTTTCGAACCCTCTCTTTAAAATTCAAAGTGTATGCTCCCGCCCGAATCTCAGCAATCACTTGTTCTGATTCGACATATTGATCATTTTGAACTAAAAGAAAACTTTTTGGTGGAATAGTCACATTGTGCATAATATCTTCACCCTCAATAATTACATCCAAATCTATAGAACATAGAAAAGCCGGATGCCCGTGACGTGTGCGCGTGGGATGAACCAAATCCTCATTGAATTTGATTTTACCATTAGAAGGGGCTCGTACATGTTCTGCAGTGCCCCCCGTAAATACGCCGCCGGTATGAAAAGTTCTTAATGTTAGTTGAGTCCCTGGTTCTCCAATAGATTGACCCGCAATAATACCTACGGCTTCCCCCAATTCAACCAGGTCACCATGAGTCGGACTCCGACCATAACATAATCGACAGATCCACGATGTACTCCTACAAGTAAAGGGGGTTCGAATAGATATTGCTTGTGTTCGAAGGGTTATGAGTCGATTGACAAGTCCAATCCCAATATCTTGATTTCTAATGGCAATGGATCGCTGGCCCATATATATATCGTCCGCTAATACACGACCAATTAATGTTTGGCTAAAAACCCTTTCCGACATCATCCTATTTTGATTTTGAGGACTCACAGAAATTCCTCGGACAGTGCCACAATCTGTTCTACGTACAATAATGTGTTGAACTACTTCAACAAGTCTGCGCGTAAGATATCCAGCATCTGATGTTCGGACAGCGGTATCGACAACCCCCTTGCGGGCTCCATAGCAAGAAATGATATATTCTGTTAAAGAAAGCCCTTCGCGTAAATTACTTTGAATGGGTAAATCAATCATTTGCCCTTGGGGATCAGACATTAATCCTCTCATACCCACCAATTGGTGTACTTGAGATGCATTTCCTCTAGCCCCCGAAAAAGACATTATATGGACTGGATTAAAAGGCTCAGTCATCCTAAAATTAGGATTCATTTCTTGTCGCAAATATTCACTTGTAGCATACCATATCTCAATGGATTGTCGTAGTTTTTCTATCGCGTGTACATTCCCATAATGATAGTGTTTTTCCAAAATAAAACTTTGTTGTTCAGCATCTTGGACTAGCCATCGCTTAGAAGGTATCGTTAAAAGATCATCAATGCCTAATGAAATAGATGTAGCAGTGGCTTGCTGGAACCCCAGGGTCTTTACTTGATCCAGGATGTGGGATGTATATGCCATTCCGAAGTGATCTATTAACCTGCTAATAAGTCGTTTAATGGCAGTTCCATCTATCATTTTATTGTGAAAGACCAGACTCACCCGTTCTGCCATAAGTACCTCCGTATTCCGCTGAGTAGGATTCGCCAATGGATTTTAGTCAATGAGTGGAAAACTTCCTTTTCTCGATCTTGATTCGCGTAGAAAGGTCAGCAATGGTGGTCATACTTGAACCGGAAAGGCCCAAGGAGTCGTAGAATTACTTAGTTTAGACACCAGATGATTAGGTACCATATGAGCAGGCCCGGCAAAACCCTTGTATAGCTTCTTCGATTTCTCGATAAAGAGAAATATGGCCCACGGTGGTTCGAATGTATATAGAAAGAATTTCTTTTTTTACACTTCGTACTATTAGATAATGCCCATAAATCTCATGAGAGGTACCCAAAGATTCATAGTGAACTTCGATGGGAGCTTCCCTTGAAGCAATAAGGCGTTGATCTAATCGCCACCGAAGCCACAACGGACTATCTAAATTGATTCTTTTCTGCCGATAAGCTCCAATTGCATCATAGGAATTACAAAAAAGGGGTTCTTTCGTATACTTATAGCTATTATCGTCAATTCTTTCATCTGGATAATTTCTTCGATTCCATGTATTATACCTATTTGCACAAATACCTCGACGAT